AATAAAGTGGCTGAGTTTAGGCGGTAGATTGTAAATCTAAGGACAAGTTTTGACTTCTTTATTAGTTATAGTTAGATCCTATAGTTAATAATAATATTAAATTGCAAGTTTAAAGATGTGTGTAAAGTCACTAGGATTTAATAGAATTTAAAAGATTTTGACTTTTTTAGAAAACTTTGAAGGTTTTTAGTTTAAATAACTTAAAATTCTATAGTAGTAGGGAATAAACTGGTAAGAGAAGTCCTAAAAAGTTAAATGATGTTTTTATAATAATAGATGGTGAGGAAAAAGTAAAAGATTTGAATTTTTTTCTAAATCTCATTCTTGGATTGAGGATTAAGATGAATGGAATAATAATTCGTAAATAAAAGTAAAGTGTAGTTAAAGCGGATAAAAGTAGAAAAAAAATAGGGAAGAATAAATTTTGATTTATTATAATTTGGATTAATATTCATTTTGGAATAAATCCTGTAAAAGGGGGAAGACCTCTAAGAGAAAGAAAATTGAATGAAATAAGAAGTGGGAATATAGATCTGTTTTGATCTAATTTAATTAGTCTAGATAATCTATAAGTTTGTAGTTTAAAAAATATACTTGTAATTGAAAGCAAAATAAATCTATAAATTGAAAAATAAAATAATCAAAAGGTGTCTCTTATCGAAATTGCAATTAGTATTCAAGATAAGTGGTTAATCGATGAAAATGCAATAATTTTACGGAGAAGGGTTAAATTTAGTCCCCCTAAAGCTCCAATAATAGCAGAGGAAACGGCTGTAAAAGTGACTAGCTTACTTAAAGTTTCTGAAACCATTAAGTATGAAATTAAAGTTAGTGGAGCTAATTTTTGGATCGTAGATAGTAAAAAAACTTGAGGTCAAAGAATTCCTTCTATTACTTGTGGGAACCAAAAGTGAAAAGGAGCTCTTCCTATTTTTAATAGTAATGAGAATAGAATTAGAAATAATCTAATAAATGTTAGTGAAATAAATAGGAATCTAGAGGAAATGAGTAAGGCAGATCCTATAGCTTGAATCAGAAAATATTTAAGCGCTGCTTCTGAGAAGTAAGAGTTTATTTTTAGTGAAATTAGCGGAATGAAAGATATAAGGTTTAGCTCTAATCCAATTCAAATTCCAAATCAAGATGGAGAAGAAATTGAAATTATAATTCCTATAATAAGGAAAAAAAAAAAGATAAGATAAGAAAAAGGAAATAAAATTAAAAAGAGAGAGATTGAAACTTTCATTTACGGGGTATGAGCCCATTAGCTTAATTTAGCTTATCTTTTTACTAAATTGTATACGTTGATGTAAAGTGCATAAAAAGTTTTGATCTTTGAAGAAATGGTGTGATTCCATTACGTTTAATATAGGTAAAAAAAATTACATTATTAGCTGTATCAGTGCTATCCTTTTAAATCAGGCACTATATTAAAATTTAAATAGCAATTTTAAAAGTAGGAGAAGGATTATATATAAATTATTAAAAATAAATTAAAAATTAGTTAATTAATGGCTTTTATGTTGTTACAGTTTTAGTTTTTATTATATATTATTTAATATATATATATCTATATACTAAATTAATTATAAAAATAAATGTTTAAAATAAACCAATTTATAAATAATAATTAACCTAAGCTATTATTTTTTATTAAAAGGAAGCGGTAGAGTCACTACCCGATATACGGTATCTATATATACATATATATAAAATTAATTTTTATAAATTTGTTTTTGTGGGTGTTGATTCACGGGTCTTATATATCTTTTTCTTCCGTTATAATATTTTAAACTAAGATATATTTGAAAGAAAGTTAAATATTCTGCTTACATCCCTAAAGAGATGAGTACAGCAGAATATTTTAACTTTCTTTCATATTTATTGGACGTCTTTTATATTCAGTTTAACTAATTATATCCTTCTTTTTTTGTTCCCATTTCGATAAATTCTGCTGATTAATATTTTTTTTCAAGTTTTTATACACTTTTTACTTTGGTCTGTTTTTTTCTTTATTTATATTATTTATTGAGTATACACTTACTTTTTTGTATTCTTTGCATTTTTATCATCTTACATATCTTGCTAGATATATATACTTGTATTTCTATATAAATTTTATAACCAAAAAACTTAAAATAGTGCGAGCGTAGTGAATATATATACTTTAAAGTATTAATTACTATATCTAGTATTTGATGTTTGATTTCGGCTTGAGTATTTTATAAAATCTTTTAATTTGCATGAAAATTTTAGTGTGTTGGAAAACTGTAAATTTTATATCTATAGGTTAATTTTAAAATCCTAAATTATAATAAATTAGGTCTCAGCATGTTTTATTGATGTAAGTATGAATATATGGAAATATGAATTAGAAAAGATTTTAGGTCTAGTAAATTTTGTGCCAGCATCTGCGGTTATACTTGAAGGACAAGTAAAATTTTTCGGTTACAGTTAAATGAACTATAATATAAATTCTATTGTATTACAGGTAACAGAGGGTAAAATTGAATTGTTACTGTGTAAAAATGAAATAATTTAAAGTTGAAGCTGAGAAAGTTTAAGTAAAAACTAGGATTAGATACCCTATTATTAAAATTGAAATTATTAAAATCCGGTTAGTAGTAGTTATTTACTTAAAAACTAAAAGATTTGGCGGTAATTTAATCTTTCCAGAGGAACTTGTTTTTTAATCGATAAACCACGAAATATCTTACTTACCTTATTAATATCAGGGTTTGTATACCTTCATTATCAGGTAATTTTTAAAGAACAAATTATTAAAATTGTTATTTTGCAAAAAAATTAGATCATGGTGCAGCTTATAGGTAAGTTAAAATGAGTTACAATAAATTATTTTAAAATGAATTTATAATGTAAGTGTTATAATAAAGGTGGATTTGGTTGTATTGTGAGTTTAATAAGCTTATAAGATATAGGCTCTAAATTATGTACATATCGCCCGTCGCTTTCATTTATAAGTGAAATAAGTCGTAACATAGTAGATGTACTGGAAAGTGTATCTAGAATTATCAAAGTATAGCTAAATTAGTATAGCATTTCACTTACGTTGAAAAGAATTACCGTGCAAGTCGGTTTGCTTTGATTTTAAATAAGGCTTGTTAATATAATCTTACACTATATATTATATAATAAGAAAAATAATTTTACAATTTAAAAATAAGTAATATTTATCGAATTTTATAATTTTTAACTAAAGCTCATAAGTACTGATAAGGAAGGTTTATTAATTATATTTAAATATAGTAGATTTTGAATTTTGTATTTTGTGTATTAAAGAAAATTTATATAATTTAGTTATTTTAAATATCTCGAAACAAACTTAGCTAATCCAAAGTAAAAGATTTTGTTGAAAATAAATTTTTAACTTTAGATTAAAGGTGAAATGTTAATCGAAGTTTGTTATATCTAGTTCTTTTAAAAAAAATTTAATTTTTCTTTTGTAGTTAATAAAATATAAAAGGTAAATGTAGGAGGGATTAGCTTCTTATAAATTGAAGTAATAAATGGTTATTGGTATATATGTTGAATTAGGCTTGAGAGTAGCTATTTTGATAAAGTGTTTTAACTAAATTAATTTTAAGTTTAAGGATTTTTTAGAACCTTGATTAGTATAAAAGAATATTTTATAATTAGGAAAACTTAGCTATAATGATTTTATTAGTATATTGTGTTGTTTAAACTAAAATATGTATAATAAGAATTACTGTTTAGTTTTATAGGGAATATATAAAGGAACTCGGCAAATGATTTCTTTGCCTGTTTATCAAAAACATGTCTGTTTGGAGGTATAAAAAGTCTGGCCTGCCCACTGATAGTTTTTAAAGGGCCGCGGTAATTTGACCGTGCAAAGGTAGCATAATCGTTAGTTTTTTAATTGGAATCTTGTATGAATGGTTTAACAAAAGAATAACTGTCTCTATTTTTTTCTTGAATTTAACTTTTAAGTGAAAAGGCTTAAATGCTTTAAAAAGACGATAAGACCCTGTAAAGCTTGATAAATTTTATTATTTAATTAAATTAATATAGTATAAAAGTTTAGTAAGACTAGTTTATTTTATTGGGGCGATAATGATAAAATGATTTTAACTGTTTATAGCAAAAGACATAGTTAGATGAGGTAGAAATACTTAAATGATCCTTATAAATTAAGATTAAGAGTTTAAGTTACTTCAGGGATAACAGCGTTATTTTTCTTGAGAGTTCATATCGAAAGAAAATTTTGCGACCTCGATGTTGAATTAAAATTTCTATATAATTGCAGAAGTTATATTAGAGGGTCTGTTCGACCTTTAAATTTTTACATGATTTGAGTTCAGACCGGCGTGAGCCAGGTTGGTTTCTATCTTTTAATTTATAGATAATTACTTTAGTACGAAAGGATTTGGTAATTAGAATTATTTTTCGATTGATATACTGTTTTGGCAGATAATATGCGTTGGATTTAGGATCCTATAAAATAGATTTAATCTATAAATAGTTGAATGAAATAATATTTGTTCTATGTTTTTGATAGTTGTGGAGATTGTAAATTATTTGATTTTAATTATTTGTGTTTTAGTAGGAGTGGCTTTTGTTACTTTGTTAGAACGTAAAATTTTAGGTTATATTCAGATTCGTAAAGGACCTAACAAGGTCGGTTATATGGGAGTTTTACAGCCATTTTCTGATGCTGTAAAATTATTTACTAAGGAACAAACAACGCCCATTATGTCGAATTTTTTTGTTTATTACATGTGTCCTGTATTTAGTCTATTTATTTCTTTATTGGTCTGAATTGTACTGCCTTATGAAATGGGATTGGTCAGATTTGATTTAAGTATTCTTTTCTTTTTATGTTGTTTGAGGATAGGGGTTTATTCAACTATGGTTGCTGGTTGGTCATCTAATTGTAAATATTCTTTGTTGGGTAGTTTACGTGCAGTTGCTCAAACTATTTCTTATGAAGTAAGGTTAGCTTTGATTTTACTTTCTTTCGTTGTTTTAGTCGGGGGGTTTAATTTAGATCTTTTTAACGAGTACCAAGGTAACTTTTGATTTATTGTAATTGGTTTACCTCTTGGTATAGTCTGATTTAGTTCTTGTTTAGCTGAAACTAATCGTACTCCTTTTGATTTTGCGGAAGGAGAATCTGAATTAGTCTCTGGATTTAATACTGAATACGGGGCTGGGGGGTTTGCTTTAATTTTTATGGCGGAATATGCTAGAATTTTGTTTATAAGGGTGTTATTTGTAATTCTCTTTTTAGGAGGTGGTTTGTCAAGAGTTCTGTTTTATTTAAAGAGTGTAATAATTGCTTTTATTTTTGTCTGGGTTCGAGGAACATTACCGCGATTTCGTTATGACAAATTAATGTACTTAGCTTGAAAAAGATATTTACCTCTATCAATTAATTATTTAATCTTTTTTTTAGGATTAAAAATATTTTTGTTTAGTTTAATTTAAAAGTTTATTAATGTTATCAATTATTAAGAACGCTTTCTTATCTCATGTTTTCAAAACATCTGTTTTGTTTTAAACTAAATAATCATTTTAGTATATTATCTCATCAGATTAACATTAAAGGGTTAATAACATAAAAAGAAAAGTATAAAATTGTAAGAACTTGGCCTGTAATAATGTAAGGATCCTCTACCGGTCGAGCTCCAATTCATGTTAAAAGTATTACAATTGTAACAAAGGTTCAGAATAAAGTTTGATTTAGAGGGTAAAAGGCTAGTCTTTGGAATTTTGATGTGTGAGTGAATGGAAGAATTATTAGGATAGCTACAGAAGCTACTAATGCCATTACACCTCCTAGTTTATTAGGAATAGATCGTAAAATAGCATAGGCAAATAGGAAATATCATTCTGGTTGAATATGAGGGGGAGTGACTAATGGGTTGGCCGGGATAAAATTATCTGGATCTCCTAAGAAATACGGAGCTAAAAGGGTTAAGAAAATTAAAGCTGTGAGTATAACAATAAAGCCTACGATGTCTTTAAATGTAAAATATGGGTGAAAAGGTACTTTGTCTATCTGTCTTGAAATTCCTATTGGATTGTTTGCTCCTGCTTGATGTAGAAATAAAATATGAATTATAGAAAAAGCGGCTGCAATAAATGGTAAAATGAAATGAAAAGAAAAAAATCGAGTTAATGTTGCATTATCAACTGAAAATCCCCCTCAAATTCATTGTACTAAATCTGTACCAATAAGTGGAATTGCTGAGAACAGGTTAGTAATAACTGTGGCTCCTCAAAATGATATTTGACCTCAAGGTAATACATATCCTAGGAATGCTGTTGCTATAATTATAAATAAAATTACTACTCCAACTATTCAAGCATGAAGATTTATATATGATCTAAAATAAATTCCCCGTCCAATATGAATATAAAGACAAATGAAGAAAAAAGAAGCTCCATTAGCATGAATGGTTCGTAATAGTCAACCATAATTTACATCGCGACAAATGTGAACAACTCTTGAAAAAGCTAGGTTAATATGGGCGGTATAATGTATAGCAAGAAATAACCCTGTAAGGATCTGGATGATTAAACATAGTCCTAATAAAGATCCAAAATTTCAAAACGTGGAAATATTTCTTGGAAGAGGTATGTCTACTAGAGCGTTATTTGCAATTTTAAATAAGGGATGAGATTTTCGTAAAGGTGTTGTCATTTATTCTTGTATAAGTCGTAGGGGTCCTTTAAAGAGATTAACAATTTTAACTACGATAATTAATATAAGTAAAAGATAACAGATAATAAAAATGGTAAAATTTATTGAAGGTGTGTTATAAATTCACATAATAATTGATGGATTTAGAGTTGAGGTTGAAAAAGAAGATCAAGGTAGAGATGACGATCTTGAAGTTATAATCGGGTCAATAAACAAGAGTATTATAGAAAAAAAAGTCGTTAATATAAAAATTACTAGATATAAAGTGGAAGGTACAAAAGCTTCATTTGAGGCAAGTGAAGCTACATAAATAAATAGAACCAACATACCTCCTAAAAAGATTAAAAATAAAATGTAAGAGAATCAAAAAGAAAAACTTGATAATCCTAACGAGATTGAAATAAGTAAAGTCTGAATAAGCAAAATTAAGCCTATAGCTAATGGGTGAGATAGTTGTGTAAATAAAATTGAGAAACTTAATAATAATGGTAGAGTTAATAGTAAGATTACAGAGAATAGTTTAAAATAAAATATTAATTTTGGGAATTAAAGATAAAGAGTCTCTTTTTCTCTGAAGTTTTAAGAAAAAAAAATTTCATTATTGGTTTACAAGACCAAAGTTTTTGGTAGTTAAACTATTAAAACTTAAAAATTAATGGTAAATCTTAATTTGTTTACAGTTTTTGTTTCAGTAGCTATAATTTTTTGTGGGTTATGAAGATTTATTTCTTATCATAAACACTTATTGAATTCTTTATTAAGTCTTGAATTTATAATATTGGGTATTTTTTGATTGTTAAGAACTAGTATATCTATAGTTGGAAGAGAAATTTATGTAGGTTTATTCTTCTTAACTTTAGCGGTATGCGAAGGTGCTTTAGGTCTTTCTTTGTTAGTTTTAATTATTCGTAGTCATGGGAATGATTATTTTAAAAGATTTAATGTGTTAGAATGTTAAAATTTCTTTTACCTATTATTGTATTGATAAAATATAAGAATGATTGAAATTTAGTTCAAATGGGATTAGGTTTAATTAGTTGTTTAATTGGTGTAAATTGTTTTCATAATATATCTGTATATAGATTAGGGTTTAACTTAGGAATGGATTATATTTCTTATATTATAATTTATTTAAGTGTTTGGGTTATATACATAATTATTTTAGCTAGAAATAAGGTTAAAGAGTCTAAAAACTTTTTTTCTATATTTATTCTTGTCAATTTATTTTTATTATTGAGTTTAATAATTACTTTTTCTTCATTAAATTATTTATTGTTTTATATTAGTTTTGAAATGTCTTTAATTCCTACCTTAATTTTGATTTTAGGATGAGGTTACCAACCTGAGCGTGTTCAAGCGGGTGTTTATATACTTTTTTATACTTTAACTTTATCTTTACCATTACTTGGATCTTTGTTATACCTGAGTTTTAAGGAATGTAGTCTAATTATCTTATTAATAAAACCTTTAATAAATGTAAGTTATGGTTACACAATTTGATATTTTTCTAGAATCATGGCTTTTTTAGTAAAGTTGCCTATATATATATTTCATTTATGGCTTCCTAAGGCTCATGTTGAAGCACCAGTAGCGGGTTCTATAATTTTGGCTGGAGTTTTATTGAAGTTAGGTGGTTATGGTTTAATTCGTATTTTAATTTTATTTCAAAAAGTAAGAATAAGATTTTCTTGATTATGAGTAAGAATTAGACTTTTTGGAGGAGTAGTCGTTAGTTTGGTGTGTTTACGTCAAGTAGATATGAAATCTTTAATTGCTTATTCTTCAGTAGTTCATATAAGTCTCGTTCTTTGTGGGTTGATAATTTTCAGTTGGTGAGGTTTAATAGGAAGAGTAGTTGTTATAGTGGGCCATGGTTTATGTTCTTCAGGTCTTTTTTGTATGGCTAATATAGTTTATGAGCGTGTAGGAAGTCGTAGTCTTTTGATTAGTAAGGGCTTGCTAAGATTTATACCTAGTATAGGATTATGATGATTCTTATTAAGGGTTAGAAATATAGCAGCTCCTCCTTCTTTAAATTTACTTGGGGAGATTAATCTTATTATTAGTTTAGTTAGTTGAAGAAAATTAAGTATATGAGGACTAGGTTTTTTATCTTTTTTTAGTGCTAGATATACTTTATATATATATAGATTGAGTCAACATGGGTTGTTTTCTAGAGGGTTATACTCATGTAGGTCTGGAAAAGTACGAGAGTATTTAGTATTATTTTTGCATTGATTTCCTTTAAATGCACTAATTTTAAATGTAAATCTGATTACTGGGGTTTAGAATTGTCTAATAAGAATAATTTTTTTTTGAAAATAAATTATTAAAGACAATGGTTTGATATATGAGTATACATATTATTAGAATATTATTTTTAGGATTAAGTTCTGTTTCTTGTAGATTATTTTTTTTTGTAAAAGCCTTTAGAGGTGAAGTTGATTTAATTGAGTGAGAAATTATTTCTCTAAATTCTTCATCTATTTGTTTTGTAATAATTTTTGATTGAATTTCTATATTGTTTATGTCTTTTGTTTTATTAATTTCTAGGAGTGTAATATATTATAGAGGAAGTTATATGAGCGAAGATAAAAATTTTAATCGTTTTATATATTTAGTTTTGGCTTTCGTTTTTTCTATGTTGATAATGGTTTTAAGACCTAATCTTATTAGTATCCTTTTAGGATGAGATGGGTTAGGGCTTGTATCTTATGCCCTTGTTATTTTTTATCAGAATGAAAAATCTGCTAATGCTGGGATATTAACTGTTCTTTCCAATCGTGTTGGTGATGTTGCTATTCTATTAAGTATTGGTTTAATAGTAAGATTAGGAAGTTGAAATTTTTTGATTTACAGATATTACCTTATAGATAAAGAATGAGTTTTAATAAAATTTTTAGTAATATTAGCAGCAATAACAAAAAGTGCTCAAATTCCATTTTCTGCTTGATTGCCAGCAGCGATGGCTGCTCCAACACCAGTTTCAGCTCTAGTACATTCGTCAACTCTTGTGACTGCCGGTGTGTATCTTATAATTCGATTTAGTTCAGCTCTAGAAGGTTCAAAAATTCAAAGAATGTTATTAATTATTTCTTGTTTAACTATATTTATAGCAGGGTTGGGTGCTAACTTTGAGTGTGATTTAAAAAAAATCATTGCTCTATCAACTTTAAGTCAATTAGGAGTAATGCTTAGAATTTTAGCTTTAGGTTATCCTGATCTTTCTTTTTTTCACCTTTTAAGTCATGCTTTATTTAAGGCTTTATTGTTTATATGTGCAGGGGTTTTAATCCATAGGGTTAGAGGATATCAAGATATTCGATATATAGGTTGTTTAGTAAAATTTATACCTTTAAGTGTTTCTTATATAATAGTTGCTAATTTAGCTTTATGTGGGTTTCCATTTTTAGCTGGATTTTATTCTAAAGATATAATTTTGGAGGTTGCTTTTATAAGTTGAATTAATTTTATTTCTTTAATTTTATATATTATGGCTACTGGTTTAACTGTAAGTTATACTTTACGTTTAGTTTATTTTAGGCTTAGAGGGAGGTTCAATCTAAGATCTTTAAGGAATGTGAGAGATGAAGATAAAATTATAACAAATTCTATAACTTTACTAGGTTTTAGAGCTGTTATTATGGGATCTATTCTATCTTGGTTATTATTTCCTGAACCTTATATAATTTGTCTAAGATTTAGAATAAAAAATCTAGTGATTTTAATTAGAATTGTAGGCGGAGTTTTAGGATATATGTTAAATATAGTAAATGTTAATTACAATTTAAAATCTCTAAAAAGTTATGAGTTTGTTGTAATAAGAGGTTCTATATGATTTATACCTTTTTTAAGAACTAAAAATTTAAGAGAATTTTATTTGAACAGGGGGGAAGTCATAGAAAAATTAATAGATAAGGGTTGATATGAACATTTAGGCGGCCAAGGATTATATTATTGCTTTTCGAAATTATTTTATGTTTTAAATGAGCTTCAAGTTAATAGTATTAAAGTATTTATGAAAATATTTATTATAAGTGTAGTAATTTTATTATTTTTTATTTTCATTTAATTTATATAATTCATGTTAGAATATTGTGTTGAAGCCACAAAAGAGGTAGATATACCTGTAAATAACTTAAATAGTTTAATAAAAATATAAATTTGTGGCGTTTAAGATGTAATTTTTACTTTAAGTAGTTTTTAGAAAAAGAAATTTCAGTTTAGCAATGAAAATGCAATGTGTTAAAATTACACCATAAAAACTTGGAATACAAACGGAATTTAACCGCTTATTAGAAAGTTAGAAGCTTCCTGTTTTGGCATAAGTATCCCTTCTTGATAGGAACAAAAAATTCAATTTTATCATTAACAGTGATATACCTCTACTTTGGTTTCTATCAAAATTAGAAGGCTAGGAGCCTAAGGGTTAGGTCGAAACTAAATGCAAATATTCGCTTTCTAATTTTTAAAACCAGTTAAAAGTAACTCCTTATGAATGCAACTCATATATCATGTGTATTGACTATGGTCTTATGTTCACTCTAGCGCCCCTTGTAACCATTCGTAATATAATCCTAGGAGCAAGATAAATAAAAATGTCAATCTTGTAATAAATCATGAAAAGACGTTTGTAAGATTAAATGTAGAAGCAATTGGTAAAAGTAGGGTAATTTCTACGTCAAAAATAAGAAAGATGACCGCAATTAAAAAGAATCGTAACGAAAAAGGAAGTCGAGCTGATCCTTTAGGATCAAATCCACATTCATAAGGAGAGTTTTTCTCTCGATCCAGAATTGTTTTTTTTGCTAGTAATCTTGATAAAGATATTACTAAAAGAGCAATAAAAAATGTAAGGATTGAAATTAATAAAATTACAAAGATTACTTTCTCTAAATTTTTTAGTCCTTTTAATTGGAAGTTAAATATACTTATATACTAAGAAAGTTATCCTCCTCACCAATAAACGAAAATATAAAGGAATAATCATACTACATCTACAAAATGTCAATATCAAGCAGCTGCTTCAAATCCTAAATGGTGATTAGATGAAAAGTGGCACTTATATAGTCGGAGGAAACATACTGAAAGGAATGTTGTACCAATAATAACATGTAAGCCATGGAACCCTGTCGCTACAAAAAAAGTTGACCCAAACACTGAGTCAGCAATGGTAAAAGGTGCTTCAATATATTCAAAAGCTTGTAGAGCAGTAAAATAAAGTCCTAAGATAATGGTTAATCCTAATCTTTGAATAGCTTGATTATGATTAGATTCCATGATTGCGTGGTGGGCTCATGTTACTGTAGCTCCTGAAGATAATAAAATTGTTGTATTAAGTAAAGGGATTTGGAATGGATTAAATGGTTGGATTCCTAAAGGAGGTCAATATATACCAATTTCTACTGTCGGTGATAATCTTCTGTGAAAGAATGCTCAAAAAAAAGAAAAGAAAAATAGTACTTCGGATACAATGAATAGAATTATTCCTCATCGTAATCCTTTTATAACTACAATTGTATGTAATCCCTGGTAAGTTCCTTCTCGTGTTACGTCCCGTCATCACTGAATTATAGTTAAGACAGTAGTAACAAGTCTTAATAATAGTAGGTTTATATTATATTGATGGAATCATTTTACAAGTCCTGTGGTTAACATTATTGCTCTGATTGAGCCAGTAAGGGGTCATGGACTTATATCTACTAAATGATAGGGGTGAAAACCGTGAGTTGATGTCATTAGTTAATTTCTCTTGTATAAAGAGTTCTTAGTACTGCAAATACATATGATTGAATAATTGCGACGGCAGATTCTAGAATTAATAGTAAAATTTGTGCTGAAATGAGTAAAAGAACTAGGAGTGTTGAAAGAGAAGGTCCAGTACCTCCTAATAAAGTAAGTAGAAGGTGTCCTGCAATTATGTTTGCGGCAAGACGGACTGCTAATGTTCCAGGTCGGATAACATTTCTAATTGTTTCAATTAGTACTATAAAGGGTATAAGGGCAGCGGGAGTCCCTTGCGGCACTAAATGGGCAAATATATGTTTTGTATGCTGAATTCATCCAAAGAATATAAGTGTAAACCATAATGGGAGGGATAAGGATAGTGTTATTGCTATATGTCTTGATCTAGTAAATACATAAGGTAAAAGTCCTAAAAAGTTGTTGAATACAATTAACGAGAAAATTGATACAAAAAGTATTGTAGATCCAATATGGGATGGTAGAAGAAGAGCTTTGAATTCTTTATGCAAAGTTAAATTAATTTTTCTCCATAACATTGACCATCGTGTTGGAGACGCTCAGTAAATATAAGGAATAAAAAGTAGCCCTAAAATTGTGGAAATTCAGTTTGTTGAGAGATTAAACACTCTTGAGGAAGGTTCAAAAATTGAGAATAAATTAGTTATAATGTTCAGATTTTAAAATTAAGAGTTGGTTTTTTTATAGAATGATCTTTTTTTTCGAAAGGTTTAATAAAATAGTTTATTGTGGAAAATAGTAGTAATCTAAATAAAAAGAAAAAAAATAAAACTAGTCAGTATAAGGGAGCTATTTGTGGCATTAAGAAATATCTATAAGATAATTTATGCATGACAAACATATGTTATATATTTAACTAATTTCTTAACTAGAAGTAGTCGTTATACTATTTTAGATTTAAAAGATCTACACTTCCTTTCAGTCATCTAGTTAGTTTTCCGTTGATAAAGAAATTCAGTTTAAAAAGGAGTCAATGGATACTCTTTCAATTACAATCGGTATAAATCTATGGTTAGCACCACAGATCTCTGAACATTGTCCGTAGAGTAATCCAGGTCGATTGATTAAAAACCTTGTTTGATTTAGTCGTCCTGGAATAGCATCGGCTTTAACTCCTAAAGATGGTACTGTTCATGAGTGAATAACATCAGCCGCTCTAATTAAAATACGAACTTGAGTATTTATAGGGAGTACAGTCCGATTATCTACATCTAATAGTCGGAATCCCGAATCTCTTAATTCGTTAGTGGGAGTTATGTAGGAATCAAACTCTAAGTGTAAGAAATCGGAGTATTCATATCTTCAGTATCACTGATGCCCGATAGTTTTAAGGGTAAGAGATGGAGAGTTAACTTCATCTAAAAGGTAAAGTAATCGTAGTGACGGTAGTGCAATAAAAATTAAAATAAGAGCTGGAATAGAGGTTCAAATTACTTCAATGGGCTGATTTTCTAATATGTAACGATTAATGAATGAGTTGAAAAATAAAGTCGATATTATATATCCCACAAAGGCTACAATTAATACTAGTACAATTATAATATGATCGTGGAAAAAAATTAATTGCTCTATAAGAGGAGAAGCACTATCTTGGAGACCTAGGTATGCTCATGTTGCCATAAGTTTCTAAAAGAAATTTATATTTCTTGGTAGGGTCTTAAATCCTATACATATTATCTGCCATTTTAGAAGTTAGTAATTAGAGGAATTTCTATATAAGAATGGTCTGCCGGAGGATAAAAATGCTTTCATTCAATAGAGGATGAAAGGAATGGACTAAAAATAGCTGGTCGATTAGATACAAAGGCTTCTCACGTAATAATGAGGAAGCCTAATGCCGCTACAAATGAAATTATTGATCCTAAAGAAGATACAATATTTCATGTAGCATAGGCATCAGGATAATCAGAATAACGTCGTGGTATACCATTTAGTCCTAGGAAGTGTTGTGGGAAAAAAGTTATATTTACTCCAATAAATGTTACTGTAAAGTGTATTTTTAACCATTTAGGGTTTAATGAGAGTCCTGTTATTAGAGAGAATCAATGTGTAATTCCTGCAAAAATCCCAAATACTGCTCCTATAGATAAAACATAATGGAAATGAGCTACTACATAATAGGTGTCGTGAAGAATTACATCAATCGAAGAATTTGCTAATACTACTCCTGTCAGTCCTCCTACAGTGAAGAGGAAAATAAAACCTAGGGCTCATAGTAATGAGGGGGAGAAATTTAGCTGTGTACCATGAAGTGTCCTTAATCATCTAAAAATCTTAATTCCAGTGGGAATAGCAATAATTATAGTTGCGGAAGTAAAATATGCTCGAGTATCGACGTCTATACCTACTGTAAATATGTGGTGTGCTCATACTACAAATCCTAGAATTCCAATAGCTAACATGGCGTAGATTATACCTAAAGTACCGAATGATTCTTTTTTTCCTGATTCCTGTCTTACAATATGTGAAATTATACCAAAGGCCGGTAAAATTAAAATATATACTTCAGGATGACCAAAAAATCAGAATAAATGTTGGTATAGGACTGGATCACCTCCTCCAGCAGGGTCAAAGAAGGAAGTATTAAGGTTACGGTCGGTTAAAAGTATTGTAATAGCTCCCGCTAGAACTGGTAAAGATAAAAGAAGAAGAATAGCAGTAATGAAGACTGCTCATACAAACAATGGTATTTGGTCCATTGTTATTCCGTATGATCGTATATTAATTACAGTTGTTATAAAGTTTACAGCTCCTAAAATTGATGAGACACCTGCTAAGTGAAGAGAAAAAATTCCTAGATCAACTGACGCTCCAGCGTGAGCAATAGCAGCGGATAAGGGAGGGTAAACTGTTCATCCTGTTCCTACACCTCTTTCTACTATACTTCTTGTAAGAAGAAGAGAAAGTGAAGGGGGAAGAAGTCAGAATCTTATATTGTTTATACGCGGGAAGGCTATATCAGGTGCTCCTAATATAAGTGGAACTAGTCAGTTTCCAAATCCTCCAATTATAATTGGTATAACCATGAAAAAAATTATTACAAAAGCATGAGCTGTTACTACTACGTTGTAGATTTGGTCATTTCCAATAAGTCTACCGGGTTGACTCAATTCAGCTCGAATAATTAATCTTAAAGATGTTCCTACTATTCCAGCTCAAGCTCCAAAGATAAAATATAATGTACCAATATCTTTATGATTTGTTGAAAATAATCATCGTTGCAT